ATTCATCTACTCGATATTTTGAAAATGCATTCATGGAATGAGGAAACAATTGAATTGGATTCAGTTGAATGGTACCAACGAAATCGAGTACTAACTCCCATTTTTTATTAACCGATCCACTTGCTATCGGACATTTCTTTATTATTTTTTTTATTCGGTTTGCAAAAAAATTTCGACATATAATACTATACTTTAATTATTATGAGAATAAATCCTACTACTTCGGGTCCCGGGGTTTCCGCACTTGAAGAAAAAAACCTGGGGCGTATCGCGCAAATAATTGGTCCGGTACTGGATGTGTCCTTTCCACCGGGCAAGATGCCTAATATTTACAACGCTTTAGTAGTTAAAGGTCAGGATACAGTTGGCCAGCAAATTAATGTAACCTGCGAGGTACAGCAATTATTAGGAAATAATCGAGTTAGAGCTGTAGCGATGAGTGCTACAGATGGTCTGATGAGAGGAATGGAAGTGATTGATACGGGAGCTCCTCTAAGTGTTCCAGTCGGTGGAGCGACTCTCGGACGAATTTTCAACGTTCTTGGAGAGCCTATTGATAATTTAGGTCCTGTAGATACTCGCACAACATCCCCTATTCATAGATCTGCGCCTGCCTTTATACAGTTAGATACCAAATTATCCATTTTTGAAACGGGGATAAAAGTAGTGGATCTTTTAGCTCCTTATCGTCGGGGAGGAAAAATAGGACTGTTCGGGGGGGCTGGAGTGGGTAAAACAGTACTCATCATGGAATTGATCAACAACATTGCCAAAGCTCATGGAGGTGTATCCGTATTTGGTGGAGTGGGCGAACGCACTCGTGAAGGAAATGATCTTTACATGGAAATGAAAGAATCTGGAGTAATTAATGAACAAAATATTGCGGAATCAAAAGTAGCTCTAGTCTATGGTCAGATGAACGAACCGCCGGGAGCGCGTATGAGAGTTGGGTTGACTGCCCTAACCATGGCGGAATATTTTCGGGATGTTAATGAACAAGACGTACTTCTATTTATCGACAATATTTTTCGTTTCGTGCAAGCAGGATCCGAGGTATCCGCTTTATTAGGAAGAATGCCCTCCGCTGTAGGTTATCAACCTACTCTTAGTACAGAAATGGGTTCTTTACAAGAAAGAATTACTTCTACCAAAGAGGGATCCATAACTTCTATCCAAGCAGTTTATGTACCTGCGGACGATTTGACTGACCCCGCTCCTGCCACAACATTTGCGCATTTAGATGCTACTACCGTACTATCAAGAGGACTAGCCGCGAAAGGTATCTATCCAGCAGTAGATCCTTTAGATTCAACGTCAACTATGCTCCAACCCCGGATCGTTGGTGAGGAACATTATGAAACTGCGCAAAGAGTTAAGCAAACTTTACAACGTTACAAAGAACTTCAGGACATTATAGCTATCCTTGGGTTGGACGAATTATCCGAAGAGGATCGTTTAATCGTAGCAAGAGCACGAAAAATTGAGCGTTTCTTATCACAACCTTTCTTCGTAGCAGAAGTTTTTACCGGTTCTCCAGGAAAATATGTTGGTCTAACAGAAACAATTAGGGGGTTTCAACTGATACTTTCCGGAGAATTAGATGGTCTTCCGGAACAGGCTTTTTATTTGGTAGGTAATATTGATGAAGCTACCGCGAAGGCTATGAACTTAGATGTGGAGAGCAAATTGAAGAAATGACTTTAAATCTATGTGTACTGACTCCTAATCGAATTGTTTGGGATTCAGAAGTGAAAGAAATCATTTTATCAACTAATAGTGGCCAAATTGGTGTATTACCAAATCACGCACCTATTGCCACGGCTGTAGATATAGGGATTTTGAGAATACGTCTTAACGACCAATGGTTAACAATAGCTCTAATGGGCGGTTTCGCTAGAATAGGCAATAATGAAATAACCATTTTAGTAAATGATGCAGAGAGGGGTAGTGACATTGATCCGCAAGAAGCTCAAGAAACTCTTGAAATAGCTGAAGCTAGCTTGAGTAGTGCTGAAGGAAAGAGACAAACAATTGAGGCAAATTTAGCTCTCAGACGAGCTAGGACGCGAGTAGAGGCTATCAATGCAATTTCATAATGAGTTGTTGGTGTGGTGGGTCCGTCCGAATAATAAAAAGAAGCTCTGTTTATTTATACAACATATTTTGATTCTGCCGATTGAATCCAATCAAGTGTAATCAGATTTACATGCAACGAAAAAAAGATTCAATAATGAAATAAATAAAAAAAATAGAATTATGAATATAGAGTAATAGGGTATGTAAAAGATACAAAATAAAAAAAAAAAAATAAGGTGGGTAGAAATACTTATTAGATACCATTAACTGTGGTCTCTAATAAGTTCTACCTACTATTGGATTTGAACCAATGACTCCTGCCGTATGAAAGCAATACTCTAACCACTGGGTTAAGTAGGTCATTTATCATCATAAAGAGAAACAAAAGGAACCCGTCACACCGATAGATTATAGATGGAATCTTACTTCTAAGCAATACCCATCCTTGGCAGGAAACCAATCAGAGAGCTATCATGTCGGATCATGCAATATTCACCTTGACAAGAAATTATATACATGATAAAATATTTATCACAAACACAAGGGCTGTAGCTCAGTTAGGTAGAGCAACTCGTTTACACGCGCGCCAATGCTTTTTCAGAGGAGTCCATCATGCAATCAACCGAATTTATCTTAGTAAAAAATTGATGTCTTACTCTGTGGATTCGAGGGAACAAGAGAACAATAGCCTGACAAATAGTTGGTTGGTCTAATTGAGGTGCCAATTTCGGCACCAAGCCAAATAGAACCCATCATTGATTTGATAATTGATAAGGTGAATACCCAGCCCATTCAATGCTAGGCATAATGAGGATAAGGACCTCAAAAAAATCTCTTTTCGTCCTATGAACTTGAAGGTGTATGAAGTTTCATATTTGACGCTTTGGGCAGAGCGATAGAGACTCCATTTAACTTAGGTTGATCTAGGCCGAAGGCAGACCTACGTCAAGATAACTCTTTTTTTGAAACACTTTGGTATTGCTACTGAATAAAAAATCAGAGCACGCGGAGCCATATCGTTATCTTTACTGTACTGTTAAGAAAAAAGATGGCAAACTCGCTGATATTTATATCAGTTGATGAAAGAGCCCAATGCAAAAAAAATGCATGTTGGGTCTTTGAAACAGTTCGAATCATTTCGATAATAATAAGTTTGATCTGTTTTACCGAGAAGGTCTACGGTTCGAATCCGTATAGCCCTAATTTTTGCATTAATATGAATTTTTCATGTTAATGAAAAAAAAATTTTTATTTGTATTTTGTACTATAAGTATAGTTTTTTATTTCCTCATTATTATTTGTTGTTTGTATCTGTCCGGTTGGTTGCTCCGTTCAAATAGAATCATTCCCACATTCTCGCTCACGGGGATCATTCAGAACATGAAACTAAAAAAAATGCATTGGAGCCAATCGGCATTTTCAAAATTTTGGTTTGCATAAACAAACTCATTCTTTTTCATTCATTTTCGTGGGTGAATTACATTCATACACATTTTTCTTTACTCTTTTACTACCCATGATAAAAGAGTTGGGGAGGGGATACTACCTTTCTTTGGTATACCTAAAGAAAAGTAAATTTTTTAAGTAAAAATCGTGACATGAGCCCAGCTAATAGACTCAAATCAAACCAAACTGCTCATCATTAAAAATTAGAAATTAGAATTCTACCGATGCTTACTTTATTCAAGAAGATTAGGGATCCGTTTGAACTTAGACGAGTTAGGAATCCCCCTATTTATCAACTTTTTGCGGAAGAACAACTCCAACTCATTGTTTCAGAGAGAATGAATTGATCCTAAAATATGGGTATACAAACCTATACGTTGTTATATGTAAGGGCTCCTCGCAATTCAACGCATTGAATTCAATCTACCAACAATCCATTAGTACAGGGAGAAATTCAATAGAATATATTGTTAGTTACTATTAATTAACAATATATTCTATTCATATTTATATATAATAGAAATATTCGATTAATAATTACATACAATATCTTATATTAATACATCTTAATTAATATTCATTTTAAATGTTTATTGTTTATATAGAAGTATAAATGATTAATAATATTATAGTAGATAATAATTAATATTAACTAACAATATAATACATAGAATAGAGAATTTCAAATAGAAATATGACTCAAATTCAAATGATATATTATTATTATAAATTAAATAATTTGAATTAAATACGAAATATTATAAGAAAAAAAATTAGAATTTTTTTTTGCTTTTTTATTTGTTTGAATTTTCTTTAAAGAGAACCCGATGAGGGGAAAGAGAGAATTTTCTTTGTATATGAGCATGTCTATACCATATCGAAATAAAATCGAAGTAAGTGTAAATAAAATAGTATTTTATATTCGACTAATCTTGAAACGAGACATGGCCCACAGCAAACAAAAAAACTAGGCGGTTCGACCAAAGTTGGTATTTCGACTAAATAGTTAGGGAGAAATTGAAAATTATAACTCGAATCGACCAATCTAGTCTAGTATATTTTCCACATTCATAGGAGTGCGTCTATGTTTCTGCTTCACGAATATGATATTTTCTGGGCATTTCTAATAATATCAAGTGTTATTCCTATTTTGGCATTTATAATTTCCGGAGTTTTGGCCCCAATTAACGAAGGACCAGAGAAACTCTCTAGTTATGAATCGGGTATAGAACCAATGGGCGATGCTTGGTTACAATTCCGAATCCGTTATTATATGTTTGCTCTAGTTTTTGTTGTTTTTGATGTTGAAACGGTTTTTCTTTATCCATGGGCGATGAGTTTCGATGTATTGGGTCTATCTGTATTTATAGAAGCTTTAATTTTCGTGCTTATCCTAATTGTTGGTTTAGTTTATGCATGGCGAAAAGGAGCATTGGAATGGTCTTAGCTCCTGAATATTCAGACAATAAAAAAATAAG